AAAAATCTCAAAATATTTAATTCTATTTTTTTCTTATTTCTTATTATTTTTTTCTTATTTCTTATTAATTTAATAAAAAAATAAAGTAAAAGCGGGTAGCGGGAATCGAACCCGCATCGTTAGCTTGGAAGGCTAGGGGTTATAGTCGACGTTGATTCATCATTTTTAACGTCTCTAATTCAAAACTGAACGTGAAACTTTGGTTTCATTCGGCTCCTTTATGGAAGATGTATAAATTCCTATATTAAGACATGAACGAAAAAAAAAATTCCACCCATAACATCTATGTCAGCTTTTCTGTCTGAATGTATTCAGAACAACCCGCTTTCTAGACGATCCCTATAGAAAAGAGGGGGATTATATTATAACAACCTTTCTAGTTACTTCGTTCTCTATTTCTATGTGAGAGAATCCTTAGGAAAAGCATTTTGTTTCTACCGAGCTAAAAAAATTTGTCGATGTCTCTAGTAAACCAAAGTCATTGTTTAATAGCCATTTTGCTTCAATTTCCGTAATACAAATTCCAAATTAAAGATTTAGTTACGATTAGAAAGCCACTTTCTATCTTTATCCATGGATCCTTTACTCATACTTATTCAATTAGAAGTATTGATCTAATAAAAAAAAAAAAATTATGTTTCGTAATCTCATAATCCAATTTTTCAATTTTAAATTGATTCTTGGATACAAATCACGAGAATGTATATTCTTCCTCGAATTTTTCATTGAGAGGTAAAGGATTAAATCCTTTTAAGAAATAAAGTTTTTGGTCGGAATGAAATATTAATCAAACCGAAAGACCCCTTAACTATATAAAGGATTATAGAACGAATCACACTTTTACCACTAAACTATACCCGCTACAATCCGATTATTGTATATAAATGAACCTTTTGTCGAACAAGAAAATGGGTCGTAATAAAAAGTTAAAAGAGTAAAAAGAAAGGATAGGATCATAAAATAATCATGAAAATTAGAGCGTTTACGTGTTGTATCAGAGAACCCAATGAGATTCGGAAAAGAGAATTCATTAAATTTCAATAACTAAAACTAAATAACAAGTGTTTTTTTGCCGGAGGTTTTTGACCTAGACGTCTCGACAAAACTACTTAAGCCATAACATACATGAAAATGTATTGTGCAAGAATCCACAGCTCCCTTTTTGTTATTTATTTACTTTACTAAAATAAAAGGAATAAAGAAAATAAAGAATAAATATAAAAAATTAAGAATTAAGATAAGAAACGACACTTTGATTCGATATCATTTGATTCTATATCATAGAAATCAAAAGAGTTTTTATGTTTCCAATCGTAATAACAAGCAAGTATTTTAGTTTTCAAATAAAAAAAAATTATTTATGATTCGTTGGAACAATAAATGGCGGGCCCGGCCTGGTCAGTACTTAGCCGGGCCGTGGAACTAAAAAGCACTCTCGGATGAAAAAAAAATATTATGAAGGGCTCTTTCAATCCTTATTTTTTATAATGTAACATAGTATTATCCTTTTTCAATTGGGAGGAGAGATGGCTGAGTGGACTAAAGCGTCGGATTGCTAATCCGTTGTACGAGTTTTTCGTACCGAGGGTTCGAATCCCTCTCTTTCCGTTTTTGTTGATGACTTGGTATTTTCTTTCGAATTTTTCGCGAGCTCTTTTTATTTTTAATAGTTAAAAATGTGTAATAGATAAAATCCTACTAAGAACATTTAAAAATCAAGCAAGGAAAACAAAAACCTTATCTTTTATTCTTCACGTCCAGGATTACGTCCTGGATCATTAGACAGGAATCCGAAAATAAAGAGAGAAACAAAGAATATCACTACCGTGTAAACAAATAGTTTGAGAGTAAGCATTACATAATCTCCAAGATTTTTTTTAGTAAAAAAGAGAATAGATTCTCCGTTTTTATACCGCATACCCTACTATTTTGATTTTTTATTTTGACACCAAGAAATAAAGTGGGGTGATCCAGATTTTTCGCGGTTGTACAAGAATTTCAATATTTGAATTGAGGGTGTAAGACTTATCTGATCTTATCAATTCTTTTCTTTGAATTTTTTTTTTTTCAATAAATCATGAATTTGTCTAGACATTATTAAATTAAAGATATCATCGAAAACTTACAGCAGCTTGCCAAACAAAGGCTAAGAGAAAAAAAAACAGGGGTATTACTGGCATAAAATCTACGATTGGATTTAAAAAAGCGTAGGCCTCGGGCAATTTGGCGACGAAAAAACTACTTGAATAAAGAGCAGAATTAAGACAGATACAGATCAAACTAAATATATTAAGCATAACAAACATTTTGTTCTTGAGGATAATTGTATTTTATTTATTTTGATTGAGTTATTAATAAATTGAGTTTTTTATTATTTTATTATTATAAATATGTTATTATTCATAGAAAAGAAAAATGAATAAAAAGAAAATAAGATAGACCAAAAAACTTTCTTTGATTTGAACTCACCCAATCAAAAATCCTTCAATTCTCAAATCAAAAGAGAATAGAATAAACCATACTTTCATACAATATCTTAATTGAATTATATGTAATGATCAATAAATTCTGTTTAATTCTACGTCTACATGTATAAAAATTCTAGTAATCTATTTTATAGATAATAGATATTTAGACTTGAGTTGACGAACAACCAGTACCAATATTAGTGTTTATTAGTGTCGACTAGAAATGGGGCGTGGCCAAGTGGTAAGGCAACGGGTTTTGGTCCCGCTATTCGGAGGTTCGAATCCTTCCGTCCCAGAACATACCTGACCCACGATCATTTTATTAATCTATAATAAAAAATAAAATATATATCTATATCATAATCTATATCATAATAAAATATATCAAAATAAAGATTATCTTTTCGACCAGTCTTCCGTTTAAGAGTATAATATTGTTATAGAATGTGATTCTTATTTCTTTTTTTTTTTTTTTTATTATTTTATTATTAATCATATCTTTTTCACAAATTTAATCGAGTTCAAATAACACGCATATGAAACGAAATTTTGATTTGTTAAATATTACTGATTTTACAATATGAAATACGAAAAAATAACAACCTAAATCTTCAATCTTTCCTTACATCAGTCTTTTTTTTTTTATTAATCATTGATGGTTTAATCCAATATGGATTATGGATTTATCTTTCTCTTAATGATGATAAAAAGCGAATGGTACTTACTGTAAAACCTTATGCAAATAATGATATAGGGTAGGAAACTATTAAACTATTCAATCAATTAAATCTTTTTAATGATTTCTTATGAGTTCTTGGTACTCTAAGAAGTGTTAAATTGTTGAATTTATCCTATCACGTTACTTGAAGATATGAAGATAGAGATTCAAAATAACTTGTTTATTCGTGTTTATTTATTCATGTTATGTTAGTTATAATTTTAAAAAAATTATAAACAATGGGGTTAAATTGATTGAATTCTTGTTAAGACTTCGTCATACATTATCCATTCTTCATATAGAAGAAAAAAGTATAGATTATTATGTACCGACCGAACCGATGATTATTCACGATTCCATAATTGAATCAATTACATACTGGTTCCAAACTGAAGGAATGTTATGGTAAAACTTCGTTTAAAACGATGTGGCAGAAAGCAACGTGCGACTTGAAGGACATGATCAGCTGTGGATTCTTACATCCACCACTTTTTTATATTATATAGGAACGAAAGTGCTCTTGGCTCGACATCATTTGTTCTGTTCCACTGGAACCCTCATTTTTGAGAGTGTTGCCATGTAAATAGTACACGATGGAGCTCGAGTAGAACGTATTGATTAATTTCTCAAGGGCAAGAATCTAAGGTTAGTATCGATCAATAAATTGGAACAACTTCGTAAGTATATTTTAGATATATAAATCTAAAGGATCCAATTCGATAAAATTTAAAAGTTAATTTTGTTGGAATTGGTAAAACTCTTTTGATCAAATCAAATCAAAAGTAAAGTGTATTACGTAGGAATCAACCATTCATACGATTCTTTGATAGAAAGAAATCACAAAAAATGGTATGTTGCTGCCGTTTTGAAACGATTTAAAGATCACCGAAGTAATGTCTAAACCCAATGATTCAAGGCAAAGATAAAGATCCTGGAACAAGGAAATACCGTTTTCAATTGTCTCAACAACCAGATCATATTTAAGAATCAAAATAGATTCTAAAGGAGACAGACAAAAAGGGTTAGAGACCACTCAATAAATTTAATACCTAAAAGGTTTCTTTTGAGTTATTTGAGAGTTATTCAACTTGAGTTATGAGGATACAAATAATTTTTTTTTTTGGGGGGGGGGGAAGACTAAGAAAAAGTATTTAAACTCAAATCAATAATATAATGAATTTGATGATTTTATGGATCTATTTGTTATTATGATTCTATACATAGACATAATTTAGAATTTTCTCGAGCCGTACGAGGAGAAAACTTCTTATACGTTTCTAGGGGGGGGGGGAGTATTGTTCATCTATCCCAATGAGCCATTTATCGAATCGTTGCAATTGATGTTCGATCCCGACGAGAGGGAAGAGATCTTCGTAAAGTGGGTTTTTATGACCCGATAAAGAATCAAATCTATTTAAATGTTCCTGCTATTCTATATTTCCTTGAAAAAGGTGCTCAACCTACAGGAACTGTTCATGATATTTCAAAAAGGGCGGGGGTTTTTACGGAACTTCGTCCTAATCAACAAATAAAATTCAATTAATGAAATAAAAAAAATGTGGATGATTTGTATATAGCCTTGTATAACCTTTTTGTTTCTTTGCTATTTCCTCTTTTGTTCTATTTATATCATACTAAATTTATTATTGTTACTATAAAAGAGTGTCTTTTATAACGACAAAAATCTATTTATATTTTATTGATATAAATTTTATTGATATATATAAAATAGATAGAAAAAGATTAAGTGAATAAATAAATGAAGTAATCGGGTCTATAAATATAAAATTTTGAGATTACTGTCAGAACAAATAAAAAAACACAAAGGATTTCACTTGCTTATTTTAGTGAATAAACCTCATTTTTTTACTTCATTTTTTTTTCCACCAATATTGTATCAATGTTGTGTTGTATAGAAATATTATATATAGTGCCAATCCAACACAAGTCCTTAGTTTTTTTTTTCTTATTTTTTCTTATAATTCTAATTGTCTAATTGATTGAAATTGGAATTGTTAGTTAGATTTATAAATTGTTTTTTCTTTTGTATTCTTTTCTCAACATTCATATTGACAACAGTGTATCAAATAAATATAATCCGATCGTGGATAAAAGGATCCATTTATATCTCCGTCCCATAGCTTTTATTTCATTCAAATAATGGGTTCTTGTATTTTCTGTGATACAAGAAGTCTTTTTTTGATTAAGATTAAACTCAATAAAATCTATATACTATAGAATTAATGGATGTATTTATAAATATTTTACTTTATCCCTATTTTTATCTGAGAATTTTTTCATCGGATCTGTTCATTTTTATTATGTTCAGAATCTAATCAATTAGAATTTAAAAAATTTGTGCTATTTTAATGTTTTGATTGGTTTGGATTGCGTTGTGCAATTCAATCTTTTTTTTATTGAGATTCCGATTGTATCTACACATTCTAATTATTTTATTTGGGTTGCTAACTCAACGGTAGAGTACTCGGCTTTTAAGTGCGGCTAGCATCTTTTACACATTTGTATGAAGCAAAAGATTCGTCCATACCATCGGTAGAGTTTGTAAGACCACGACTGATCCTGAAAGGAATGAATGGAAAAAGCAGCATGTCGTATCAATGGATAATTCTAAGAATATTTCATTCTTACCGAATAGGTCCAAAACCTTATTAAAATTGTTTGAATTCTTGTCGTGTAATAAAAAAAATGAATTTGGTCGAGTGAATAAATGGGTAGAGCCCTACTACGGTTCCAATTATAGGGAAACAAAAAGTAATGAGCTTCTGTTCTTAATTTTTGAATGATTACCCGATCTAATTAGACGTTAAAAATATATTAGTGCTTAATACGGGAAAAACTTTTCCCATGAGTGGATTATAAATTTCTTATGAGTCCTAATTATTAGCTATTACCCATTATGGGGTAGAGATAAATGTGTAGAAGAAGGCAGTATATTGATAAAGATTTTTCAAAATCAAAAGAGCGATTGGATTGAAAAAATAAAGGACTTCTAACCATCTTGTTACCCTAGAATGAACATAAATCAATTAGATGGAAAAAGAGAGGCTAGAGAGTCTGTTGATGAGTCTTACTTGTTCCGAGGTATTTTCTTACTATAATACCTTGTTTTGACTGTATCGTACTATGTATCATTTGATAACCCAATAAATCACCTATTTCTTTTCTTGTTCACATTAAAAATGGAAGAATTTCAAGGATATTTAGAACTAGATAGATATCAGCAACATGACTTCCTATACCCACTTATCTTTCGGGAGTATATTTATGCACTTGCTCATGATCATGGTTTAAATAGATCGATTTTGTTGGATAATGGAGGTTATGACACTAAATATAGTTTACTAATTATAAAACGTTTAATTAGTCGAATGTATCAACAGAATCATTTGATAATTTCCGCTAATGATTCTAACCAAAAAAAATTTTTTGGGTACAACAAAAATTTGTATTCTCAAATGATGTCGGAGGGATTTGCAGTCATTGTGGAAATTCCGTTTTCCCTACGATTAGTATCTTCCTTAGAGGCGACAGAAATCGTAAAATCTTATAATTTACGATCAATTCATTCAATATTTCCTTTTTTAGAGGACAAATTCCCACATTTAAATTATGTATCAGATGTACTAATACCCTACCCCATTCATCTGGAAATCTTGGTTCAAACCCTTCGCTATTGGGTGAAAGATCCCTCTTCTTTACATTTATTACGACTCTTTCTTCACGAGTATTATAATTGGAATAGTCTTATTACTCCAAAAAAAATTATTTTTTCAAAAAGTAATCCACGATTATTCTTGCTCCTATATAATTCTCATGTATGTGAATACGAATCCATTTTACTTTTTCTTCGTAATCAATCTTCTCATTTACGATTAACCTCTTCTGGTATCTTTTTTGAGCGAATACATTTCTATGAAAAAAAAAAATATCCTGTAGAAGAAGTCTTCGTTAATGATTTTCCGGCCGCCATCTTATGGTTCTTCAAGGATCCTTTTATGCATTATGTTAGATATCAAGGAAAATCTATTCTGTCTTCGAAGGATACCCCTCTTCTGATGAATAAGTGGAAATATTATCTTGTCAATTTATGGCAATGTCATTCTTATGTGTGGTCTCAACCAGGAAGGATTTATATAAACCAATTATCCAAGCATTCCCTTGATTTTTTGGGTTATTTTTCAAGTATGCGACCAAACCTTTCGGTGGTACGGGGTCAAATGCTAGAAAATTCATTTATAATGGATAATGCTATGAAGAAGCTTGATACATTAGTTCCAATTATTCCTTTGATTG